GTCGTTGTGGTCGGACTCTATTATGGATTTCTGACCACATTCTCCATAGGGCCCTCTTATCTCTTCCTTCTCGGAGCTCAGGTTATGGAAGAAGGAGAAGAAGGAACCGAGAAGAAAGTATCAGCAACAACTGGTTTTATTACGGGACAGCTCATGATGCTCATATCGATCTATTATGCGCCTTTGCATCTAGCATTGGGTAGACCTCATACAATAACTGTCATAGCTCTACCGTATCTTTTTTTGAATTTCTTTTGCAATAATAACAAACACTTTTATTACGGATCCACTAGGAAAAATTCAATGCGTAATTTTAGCATTCAACGAGTATTCCTAAATAATCTTATTTTATTATTATTGAATTATTTCTTTTTACCAAGTTCAATGTTAGTCAGATTAGTCAACATTTATATGTTTCTCGGCAACAAACAAATTTTATTCCTAACAAGTAGTTTTGTTAGTTGGTTAATTGGTCAGATTTTGATTATGAAATGGATTAGTTTGGTATTAGTATGGATACAGGAAAATTATTCTATTAAATCTAAAAAATCGAATAGCCTTATTAGAATTAGATTTCCATTGAAGAAGAGATTTTTGCTTCTATTTTTTAAAACATTAAAACAAAAGACAAAAAGTAGTAAATTACTAACAAAATTAATACATAAAAAAAGAACAATAAAATATAGGAAGAAACTCGGCCACCGCCCACATATTTTATAATCTCTCCTAGCAAAAAATTTGTAAGACCGACCGCATTTGGAATTCCATCAATTACTCGTCTATCAAAAAAAGAATTTCCTTTAGCTAATCGTCTTACACCCTCAATCAAGTAGATTTCATAAAAAGAATCTATGTAACCGCGATTATATGACCAATCATATATCACATTTACTATTTTATCTACAATAATTTTTTTAGGAACATTTTTAGCAAATAAATTAAGTAAGTTCAAATTTTGTAAAGATAAATAAACCGGATTATAGAAAAAAGCTGCTATAAATATTCCGTAAAATGCTATACTGACTGAAAAAGCTGCATTTGTCACAAATTCATACCAATCTACAGAATTGTTTAAATTTGGATGTAAAGGGTTTAGAGACGGAATTAACATTCTTGATAATATACCAAAATCTACCCCCTCTTGATTGAAAGAAATTCCTATGGCTCCAAGGAACAAAGTAAATAGTACTAATCCAAGCATAGAAAATAGCATAGTATTGTCTGATTCGTTGGAATACGAAAAGGTTTTGTTAGTGCCAAAATAGGGAATAACAAGAAAAGGTCGCATTATTTTTTTTACATTTCTATCAATTCGATATGAGTGTGTCTTCTTACAAAAAAAAGAAGCCCTTTCATTATTATTCATTGTTAATTGACCTTCTTTACCCCAGCAAGATATTGAATAGAATGAGCTAGTTTTTTTTCCATTGTCATTTTTAAAATGAACATTTAAATGTCCCTCAAAAACAAGTAAATAGATCCGAAACATATAAAATGCGGTTAATCCTGCTGTTGAACAAGCTATTATTGCGAACATTGGTGAATACAACCAAATATCATTAATAATTTCATCTTTGGACCAAAAACAAGCAAAGGGTGGAATACCACAAAGAGAAAGTGTACCCACTAAAAAAGTTGTTTTTGTAATTGGTACATGTTTTGTTAAACCGCCCATAAGAACCATATTTTGACTTTTATCTGGAGAATATCCAACAATAGTTTCCATTGAATGAATAATCGATCCAGATCCTAAAAACAACAACGCTTTTGAATAAGCATGAGTAATCAAATGAAATAAAGCGGCTCGATAAGAACCCATACCTAGAGCTAACATCATATAACCCAATTGAGACATTGTAGAATAAGCCAAACCTCTCTTAATATCCGTTTGAGCAAGAGCTAAAGTAGCCCCTAATACTACCGTTATTATACCTATCAAAGCTATTCCATTCATTATGTAAGGTAGAACTATGAAAAGAGGAAGAAACCGGGCTAGAAGAAAAATTCCCGCCGCTACCATAGTAGCAGCATGTATAAGAGCCGAAATAGGGGTAGGCCCTTCCATAGCATCCGGTAACCATACATGAAGGGGAAATTGGGCAGATTTAGCAACTGAACCGACAAATAATAGGAAGGAACACAAAGTAATAAATAAAAGATTTGCCTCATTATTTGAAATAAAGTTTTTGAATATTTCAAACAAATCCCGAAATTCCAAACTACCCGTTATCCAGTAAAGACCTAAAATTCCTAATAAGAAACCAAAATCTCCTACACGATTAGTTATAAACACTTTTTGACAAGCATTTGCCGCGATAGGGCGTGTGAACCAAAAACCTATTAAAAAATAAGAACACATTCCAACGAATTCCCAAAAGATATAAATTTGTATCAAATTCGAACTGGTAACCAATCCTAACATTGAAGTATTAAAAAAACTTATATAAGCAAAAAATCTCCAATATCCTTGATCATGAGACATATAATTGTCACTATAAATAAGAACCAAAATTCCAACAGTAGTGATTAATATTGACATAATAGAAGTAAGTGAATCAATCAAGTGGCCAAACTCTAAAGAAAGATCATTATTGATAGTCCAAGACCATACATATTGATAGATAGAACTGGTATTTATTTGATGAATAGACAAATCGATCGAAAAAATCATAACTATACTTAACAATAAAACACTAGGAAAAGCCCATACACGGCGAAGATTTTTTGTTGCCGTCGGAAAAAGGAGAAGTCCCATTCCTATGTTAATAGGAACTAGAAGTGGAATGAAAGGTATAATCCACAAATATTGATACGTATATTCCATACAAAAAAATACAAAAAATCTTTTTCTTCTTAATCGTAATGAGTTTTGTTTCTTATTCGCCGGTTTTAGCTCGTTTGAAAGGTTCAGTTAATAAAAGAAAAATTAAGATATGCAAAACTTAAACAGAATTCTCTATTATTAATTATTTTGAATCTTTGTACAATAACTTCAATCCAATATTGCAAAGCACGAAGTGAAAATGAGTCAAATGATATGACCAAATTCTTAGTAAAAAAGAAACTTTATTTTTTGGTTTTTTAGTTAGTAATATTAATAAAAAAGAAAAATATTTAAAAATTTATAAAAAATAAAATAAATTATTCTATATTACAATAATTTACACCTCATAGAGTTAGAGTGAATAGAAAAAATTACACCAAAAAATTAGTTTATTTTGATATGAATCCCTCTCAATAAAATAAAAATTTATTGAGTTTGTTTATTCCGAAAAATGTTAGTTCGTTTTTGAACTAATTGATTATTTCCCGTTACAATAAAAGACATCTAAGTTTGTAAAAACGACCGGTCTGATTCCATTTTCAAATGGTATTTAGTCTGTTTATTCCTAAAAATGTTAGTTCGTTTTTGAACTAATTGATTATTTCCCGTTACAATAAAAGACATCTAAGTTTGTAAAAACGACCGGTCTGATTCCATTTTCAAATGGAAATTAGGCACAGTCTTTCTTCGAGCTTGAGCAATTCATTTTTAAGCAGGATAAGGGTTGATTTCTTAAACTTTTTCGATTTATTTTATTCGATGTATAAATGGAGTACGACGAAAATAGACAGAGATAGAACCAGACAGACAGTCTTCTTTTTTTTGTAAGAATTACATAAAATATTATTAGGAACAAAAAACAAAAAGACTAGAAACAAAATGACTATGTGATTTTTCCATATGCATATTTTTTTATGAAGGGAATGGAACCTAGAAAAAAGTGGATAGATATAGGTCTAATTAAAGAACAATTCATTTTGAACAATAGATGTCTTTCACATGAACTATAGTAATGAAAAAACTAGTATAATTTTTTGAATGGCAGTTCCAAAAAAACGTACTTCTATATCAAAAAAACGGATTCGTAAAAATATTTGGAAAAAAAGGGGATATTGGACAACATTGAAATCTTTTTCCTTAGCCACATCTCTTTCTACGGGGAACTCAAAAAGCTTTTTTGTGCAACAAATATTGGAGTAATCTCTGAATTTAGCCGGACTCGAAGAACAAATTAATTTCGTTTATTCTTTTCCAATTTGATTTCGTTTTTCTATAAATATATAATTTTTTCTATTTTTTCTATAGCTATAGATTTATAATCGATTTCTTTATAGAAACATAACAAAATTTCAACTTTTTGAAGTATGTTTTCTCATTTTTTTTTTGGAATGAAGAGTTTCATTTTCCCCATCGACCAAATAATTAATAAAAAAGTTTTTTTGTCTTGCTTTTTTAGTATTAGTATACTAAGTAGATAGAAAATCTTTAGTAACTTTAGTAATTAGTAAAAAAAATAAATGAAATGGGACACATTATTGTGCATTGGAACTAATTGATTTCAAACTTATTTTTGTAAATTTTTGAAGTACTATATTATATTCTATTATATTCTCTAAATTATATATATATTTATATTATATATATATATATCCTCTTTTTTTAACCCAATTGAAAAGTCACCCTTCCCTTATTATTGGTTTATTGGAGATAAAAATTTTCAAATTTAAATGACCCAAAATGGATCTTAAAATAAATAAAATAAAAGAGGGTACAATTACGATCGAAATCAAAAGTCTTTTTTATCTGATATCTTAATAATTTTTTTAAATTGGTTTTCGAAATATTAACTTTTCGACACAACAAAAATTCTAATGATTAATACAAAGCTATGCAAATGTTTATTTATATAAATTCTTAGAATGTAGTGCTAACTAAATTTGTGATTCATAAAAAGACTATTTTTCTTTTCTTTCAAAATGCATATTATTTAATTATTAAATTTTATTTAATTATTAAATAAAAATAAAAAAAAATGAATCATTTAAAAACACAAATGAGAAAGCAAATTTTGTGTTTCAGAGGTTGAAGTCAGAACTGTTTAGATCTAGTTACAACGGTGCCATTTTGAGAAAGGATAAACTATGAAAAAGCCCACTCCCATTACTAACTTAACTTAAATAAAACTGACACTCGAAACGAAAAACGAATGATAATAAGAATTCTTATTGTAATTGGAATATTCAAATCTTCAAAAAATGAAAATTATTTAATGTTTCGATTTTTATGTTTACTAAACAAATATTGTATTGCATTTGAATTGACTCTTTCAATCTCGACGATTTACTAAAAATAGATTATTATGATTTCGAGCAAGCCGCTATGGTGAAATCGGTAGACACGCTGCTCTTAGGAAGCAGTGCTATAGCATCTCGGTTCGAGTCCGAGTGGCGGCATGGCATCTTATCTTCAAAAAGAGTAAGTCCTAGAATGAATTCCATTCCCGATTTCCATTCCTATAATTAGTGGACCCTTTTTTATTTATGATATTTTCAACTTTAGAGCATATATTAACTCATATATCATTTTCGGTCGTATCAATTGTAATTGTAATTCATTTGATAAACTTATCACTCAATGAAATCGTAGGACTATATGATTCGTTGGGAAAAGGCATGATAGTAACTTTTTTCTTTATAACAGGATTATTAGTTACCCGTTGGATTTTTTCGGGGCATTTACCATTAAGTGATTTATATGAATCATTAATCTTTCTTTCATGGAGTTTTTCCATTTTGAATATGATTCCGTCTTTTACTTTTAAAAAACATAAAAACCATTTAAGCACAGTAATCGCACCAAGTGTTATTTTGACTCAAGGCTTTGCTACTTCGGGTTTTTTAATCAAAATGCATCAATCCACAATATTAGTACCCGCTCTCCAATCCCATTGGTTAATGATGCATGTAAGTATGATGGTATTAGGCTATGCAGCTCTTTTATGTGGCTCATTATTATCAGTAGCTCTTTTAGTCATTACATTTCGAAAAGTCATAAGGATTATTGGTAATAGCAATAATTTTTCTTTTTTAAATGAGTCATTTTCTTTTGCTGAGATCAAATACCTGAACAAGAGAAATAATATTTTACGAAACACTTCTTTTCTTTCTTTTCGAAATTATAACAGGTCCCAATTTATTCAACAATTGGATCGTTGGAGTCATCGTATTATTAGTCTAGGGTTTATCTTTTTAACCATAGGTATTCTTTCAGGAGCAGTATGGGCTAATGAGGCATGGGGATCCTATTGGAATTGGGATCCAAAGGAAACTTGGGCGTTTATTACTTGGACAATATTCGCGATTTTTTTACATACTAGAAAAAAATTGGAAGGTGTAAATTCTTCAATAGTAGCCTCTATGGGCTTTTTTATAATTTGGGTATGTTATTTTGGGATCAATCTATTAGGAATAGGATTACATAGTTATGGTTCATTTACATCAAATTGAGTTTAAGTGAATTGAATAAAGAAGGGGTCTGACAAATACAAACATAGTAAGCATATAATAAAACTTCACATAAACCGTCGAGAACCCCTTAGAATCCACTAATGTAGTGATTCAAGGGGTTCTCCCAAACATCAAAGATATCTGGTTACAATTCCTTTTTGTAAGTTAAGATGATAGAAGAAAAAGATTTCTTTTTTCATTGTATAATGGACACGACCTAGGTCTTATTTTTTTTTATTTCATGAAAACTTTCTATAAAAAATTCGATAGAATAGCTTCGACCTTGTCAACTGATAATGAGAAAATAAAATCCGGATAAATACCAATACCTATTACAGGTATAAGGATCGAAATCGAAATAAATAACTCTCGTGGCCCAGAATCAAAAAAATAAGAGTTTGGTGTATTAAAAAGCGTGTATCCATAGAACATCTGGCGTAACATAGATAATGAATAAATAGGAGTTAATATCATTCCAATGGCCGTTACAAAAGTAATTAGTATTTTTGTCATTAAAAGATATTTTTGATTCGTAATTATTCCAAAAAAGACTATCAATTCTGCAACAAAACCGCTCATGCCTGGCAATGCAAGGGAAGCCATCGATAAGATACTGAACACCGTGAATATTTTTGGCAGTGGGATAGCCATTCCACCCATTTCGTCGAGATAAAGAAGACGTATTCTATCATAACCCGTTCCTGCCAAGAAAAAAAGCGCAGCGCCAATAAACCCATGCGAGATTATTTGTAAAATGGCTCCATTGAGTCCCGTATCGCTTATCGAACCAATTCCTATAATTATGAAACCCATATGAGATATAGAGGAATAAGCTATTCTTTTTTTTAAATTACGTTGACCAAGAGATGTTGAAGCAGCATAGATTATTTGAATTGCACCTAATATCATTAACCCGGGAGAGAATATAGAATGAGCATGGGGTAATAATTCCATATTAATTCGAACCAATCCATACGCTCCCATTTTTAATAAAATTCCGGCTAAAAGCATACAAGTACTGTAATGTGCTTCTCCATGGGTGTCTGGTAACCATGTATGTAAGGGTATAATCGGCGATTTTACAGCAAAAGCAATAAGAAATCCAATATAAAATATTATTTCCAGTGCCAAAGGATATGATTGATTAGCTGATGTTTCCAAATTTAATGCTGGTTCATTGGAACCATATAAACCGATACCTAGAACTCCCATTAATAAAAAAACGGAACTTCCTGCAGTGTACAAAATGAACTTTGTAGCTGAATACAAACGTTTCTTTCCTCCCCACATGGATAAAAGTAGATAAACAGGAATTAATTCTACTTCCCACATGATGAAAAAAAGTAAAATGTCTCGAGAAGAAAATGATCCTATTTGACCGCTATACATTGCTAACATCAGAAAATGGAATAATTTGGATTCCCGAGTAACCGGCTGAGCCGACAAAGTCGCTAAAGTGGTGATAAATCCCGTGAGTAAAATCGGTCCGATAGAGAGTCCATCTATTCCGAATCTCCAATAAAAATAAAAAAAATTTATCCATTTATAATTCTCTGTCAGTTGCATTAATGGATCGTCCAATTCGAAATGATAACAGAATGCATAGGTTGTTAAAAGGAAATCTATTAAGCATATACAAATAGTATACCAGCGAATTACCTTATTTCCTCTATGAGGAAATAAGAAGATTAAGGAACCCGCGGATATTGGCAAAACTACAATTATTGTTAACCAAGGAAATAAATTCGTGGTAAAAATAAGATACACTTGGGCCAGAAAACCCGTGCTCAAAACGACTTTTTATTTTTTATGTTTTGAGCACGGGTTTTTGTCAGTAAAAAAACGTATTCGTGTGGGGTTTTTTGAAACGTATCAATCAATAAGCTAGACCCATGCTTCTAGTTGTTTCATGCCATAAATAAACTCGAACACTCAAGAAATCCGTCGGACAGGCAGATTCACATCTTTTACAGCCGACACAATCCTCTGTTCTTGGAGCAGAAGCAATTTGCTTAGCTTTACATCCGTCCCAAGGTATCATTTCTAATACATCTGTCGGACAAGCTCGGACACATTGAGTACATCCTATACAGGTATGATAAATCTTTACTGAATGTGACATTGGGTCTATTAGTTTTTGAACATCAGAAATTTTCGATCTAGTAAAACTTTTAAATGAATCATATATTTAGACACCAGATGAATCAACGATTTACCAGACGTTTTCCAATCAATCTACTTCTGGATCAAGTTCCTAAAAGAGGGCCAAGATACTTTGATTTCTTACGTTTTCGCAAACATGATCATACGTTATGTATCATACATGTTAATTGGGAATTGATGAATATTCATATTCTATTTTTAATATTCTATAATGTTTTTGATTAATACTATTTTTTTTTTTATTCATTTATTTATTCAACAAATTCGATTGATTGATACGAGTTGATTTTCTGTTACGATAAATTGATGAAACAATAGCTGATCCGATAGCTGTTTCAGCGGCTGCAATAGCTATAACAAAAATGGAAAAAATATTTCCTTTTAATTGACGACTATCAAAAAAATCAGAAAATGTTACGAAATTCATATTAACCGCATTCAGTATAAGTTCAAGACACATAAGGGCTCTAACCATATTTTGGCTCGTGATCAATCCATAGATACCGATAGAAAATAAATAGGCACTCAAAACAAGTACATGTTCGAGCATCATTGACCAACTCCTTATAAATTTCGATTCATTTCAATATGAACAACAATTCAATCAACGGATTCGATTGACTAGAGAATCGAACAAAATCAAAAGAATAGAATACATTAAATCGAATAAAAAAATGATTTTAAACAGAAACAATCTTTCCCTTTCACATATAATTGAAAGGAAATAGATGGGATAAGATAGAGCAAAATTGAATTTGAATTTCTGTTGATAGTTCTAAAGATTTTTTACTGTCGGGCCACGACAATTGCACCTATCAAAGCAGCTAAAAGAATTATTGAAATGAGTTCAAATGGAAGAAAAAAATCGGTTGATAAATGAATTCCAATTTTTTGACTATTACTTATCAAATCTTGTTCGATAATCTGATTGGATCTTGTAGTCCAAATAATCCCGTACCATGATGTATCTGGAATAGTAGTCATTAGTGAAACAAAAATACTTATACAAACCATCAAAGTAACTCCGTCCCCAATGGTCCAAAAATCAAAATTGTGGGAATATTCTGAACCTTTCATGAACATCACAGCAAATATGATTAAAACATTTATAGCTCCCACGTAAATAAGTAGCTGTGCCGCAGCTACAAAATGGGAGTTTGATAAAATATAGAATAAAGATATACAAACAAAAACCAGTCCCAACGAAAAGGCAGAAAAAATTGGGTTGGTAAATAATACTACTCCTATACTTCCTAATACAAGAACGTATCCTAGAAAGAGTAAAAGAAAATCATGTATCGGTTCAGGCAAATCCATTATATGGAAAATAAGAAATAAATAAATCGAAATTTCATGACCTTATTGATACGACCAGGAAATAAATTTATATACTAAATTACTAATTGAATTAACTCCTAAGGAGTGTGAGTTGATATAGGTACAGTTCTAGGAAGAATCTCATTCTTTATACGAAAGAGTAGTTAGAAGCTATACTCTAAACTCTCTCTATATATATAGTATCTATTTATTCTAGAATTCAATTTTTGGAAAAAATTACAAATCGATTTACATTTCGAGATTATTATAATAATATTTTGGGGATTTATTGCGGTGATTTGGTTGTTTTTAGCGACGATTTTTTTTATTTATTTAAAATATATCATTATTTAAATATATCATTATTTCTATGATTTCATTTTTGAAGTTATATCGAATCCATTAGATTATTTTATAATTTATATAATATATATAATTTATATAATATATATATATAATTTATATATAATTATAATTTATATAATTTTTTTATGATTATTTCATTTTTATTTGAATTGAGGCGAGTTTAAAATTGTTCGAATTGTATAATCGTCAATTACTGACATGGGTAAACGGCCCAAAGAAATTTGATTATAATTCAATTCGTGACGATCATAAGTCGAAAGTTCATATTCTTCATTCATTGATAAACAATTTGTTGGACAATACTCAACGCAATTACCACAAAATATACAGATCCCGAAATCAATACTGTAATTAAGCAATCGTTTCTTTCGAATACAAGTTTCCATTTTCCAATCAACAACAGGTAGATCTATAGGACATACACGAACACATACTTCACAAGCAATGCATTTATCAAATTCAAAATGGATTCGACCGCGGAAACGCTCCGATGTGATTAATTTTTCATAAGGATATTGAATAGTTACAGGGAAACGATTTGCATGGGATAGGGTAATCATAAAACTTTGACCAATATACCTTGCAGCTCGTACTGTTTGTTGACCATAATTCATGAACCCAATTACCATAAGGAACATATCGTGAATATCTATGAATAACTTTATTTTGTTTCTTTCTCTTGTTTGAGACAAGTTATCAATATAGAATATTCATTTTTTACAGTGAAAGCAGTTGAGACGAAGTTGTTAATAATAGATTACCGAGAGAAATAGGTAAAAGAAATTTCCATCCAAGATTTAATAATTGGTCCATTCTTAGTCTAGGTAAAGTCCATCTTGTTGTGATAGAAATGAACAAGAAGAAATAAGTTTTAGCTAATGTAATAAAGATACCAATTGTAGTTCCAAAAACTCCACACGCTTTATTTATTTCAAAAAGTTCAGAAACGAATATGTACGGGGTAGGGGTATTCCAACCGCCTAAGTAAAGAACCGTTACAAATAATGAAGAAACTAATAGGTTTAAATAGGAAGCAACATAAAATAAACCAAATCTTATACCCGAATATTCGGTTTGATAACCGGCTACTAATTCTTCTTCTGCTTCTGGTAAATCAAAAGGTAATCTTTCACATTCCGCTAGCGAAGAAATTAGAAAAACAATAAAACCTATAGGTTGACGCCATAAATTCCACCCCCAAAAACCATATTTTGATTGCGAATCCACTATATCAACTGTACTTAAACTGTTAGATAATTATAGTCGGTGATAACATTACTGTTCCCACCGCTATTACAGAACCGTACATGAGATTTTCACCTCATACGGCTCCTCGAAGGCCATAAATAAATCTAAGGACGGCACCGTTTATTTCTCTTGATATATCTCTAAGATAGGTGGGCTTCATTTTTTTTGAACGGTCCTGAATTAAACCAATTGAATTCCGTCTGAATTCTAATAACATCATAAAAAAAAAAAAATAGAAAAAAAATTAAATAAAAATAAATAAGGTACTTCTGAATTGATCTTATCCCCTAAAAAATGGAATTTGTTGAGTAATAACTTAATTCTTCAATAAAATATTCCTTTAATTTATTAATAACCTATCCTTTTCGATTACAAAAAAGAATATGAATTAAGATATGAATTATATCTCCATGAAATATGTATATAAGAAAGAATAAAAAGGTATCCCTGTTTGTTTATTGCATTATTGGAAAGGTATCCCTGTTTGTTTATTGCTTATTGGAATTGTATTATATTAATTATATTAATGGATTCTTTCTTTTTTTTTTCTTCTTAGTTAAAGTAGGACTTAAAAAAAATTTAAAGGATTATTTCGTTCCTGATAGTCATATTTATTTAATCGGTGGATAGTAGCCTATACTTTGGACCGGAATTGTGGGAAGTACTGCCTGATTATTTCTACCAATTTTAAGCCCCAATTAGTATTCTTTTTATATTCTGCAGAAATACTCTTTTGGATAATAAATATAATTTACATAATTTCTATTACTAATCCTTTGTGTATCTTGGTGTTTCTAACTATCCAATCATTTTATTTTTTATCAATCCCCTACTCCTTTATTTATCATAATACATGTATGGTAATTCATACAAATGGTAGTGAAAACTCAATAAGGTTGGTCTTGGTCTTTTGAGCCCGCTTCAAGACAGGATGATTAAAACAACCAATCTTGGGGGAAATGGCCCCTTCCATTTTTTTCCACTTCATTTTATTCTTAATACATAGAAAATGAGACTCAATATTTTGACTGCAAATTCAAAAAAAATTCAAATTCAATACAAGCTGTTTTATTTCACCCATCTAACTATCTAATTTAGTTCATCAATCCGAACTCCGAATAATAATAATGAATAAAAAAATGAAGATATCTATTCAATTTATTCTACTTCTTTTTCTTTCCTATAAAACCTAGAAAAAAGGAGCATGGAAAAGTTTCTGTCTCACCGAATCGCACGTAGAGATATTGATAACACACATAGAGTTAATGGCATTTCATAACTAATCGATTGAGCAGCAGCCCGTAGACCACCCAAAAAGGAATATTTATTATTTGATCCAAATCCGGACATAAGAAGTCCAACGGGAGCAATACTCGAAATAGCAATCCATAAAAAAACACCAATATTAAGATCAGCTAAAATAAAGTTATAGCCAAAAGGAATTACTGAATAGCTTACTAGAATTGATATGAATGATATGGATGGTCCGATACTGAATAAACGAATATTCCCCCTAGATGGAAGAAGATTTTCTTTGAAAAGTAGTTTTGTTCCATCGGCTATAGCTTGAAGAACTCCCAAAGGACCGGCGTATTCAGGTCCAATACGCTGTTGGATCCCTGCGGATATTTCTCTTTCTAGCCATACAATCACTAGTACACCTATTGTGATTCCCAATACAAGAGTAAAAATAGGGACAAGTACCCATAGAATTCCATAGACCTCTTTTAAAGATTCCAATCTGGAAAAAGAATTGATATCTTGTACTTCTGTTGTATAAATTATCATTTCAACGATCAACTTCTCCCATAATGATATCTATGCTACCTAGTATCGTCATAATATCAGCCAATTTTATTCTTTTAACTAACTGAGGAAGAATTTGCAAATTGATAAAACCTGGTGGACGAATTTTCCACCTCCAAGGAAAACCATTCTTATCCCCTATTAGAAAAATTCCCAATTCTCCCTTTGGTGCTTCAACTCTCACATAAAGTTCTTGTTTCGGCAATTCAAAAATCGGAGAAGGTTTTTTACTAATGAATCGATATTCAAAATCATTCCAGTCTGGATCCTTTTCCCTATCAAAATCAAAGCAGCGTAATTCTAAATTCTCATATGGCCCGCCGGGAATTCCTTCCAGAGCCTGTTGAATAATTTTTATGGATTCCGTCATTTCACCAATTCGGACTAAATAACGGGCTAATGAATCTCCTTCTTTTTGCCATTGAACTTCCCAATCTAATTCGTCGTAACACTCATAATGATCAACTTTACGAAGATCCCATTCTATTCCGGAAGCCCGAAGCATTGGTCCTGATAAACCCCAATTTATTACTTCCGCTCCACCAATAATGCCTACTCCCTCAACTCGTTCTAAAAAAATAGGATTTTGCGTAATAAGTTTTTGATATTCAACAACCCCTGTTAAAAAATAATCGCAGAAATCAAAACATTTATCTATCCAGCCATGAGGTAGATCAGCCGCTACTCCTCCGATACGAAAATAATTATGCATCATTCTCATACCGGTGGCAGCTTCGAATAGATCATATATTAATTCTCTTTCTCTGAAAATATAGAAGAAAGGAGTTTGTGCACCAATATCTGCCATAAAAGGTCCAAGCCATAGCAGGTGAGAAGCTATACGACTCAACTCCAACATAATTACTCGGATATAGCTGGCTCTTTTTGGTACTTGAATATTTCCTAACTGTTCCGGTCCATTTACGGTTATTGCTTCGGGGAACATAGTAGCTAAATAATCCCAACGTGTTACATAAGGCAGATATTGTATAATTGTTCGGTTTTCTGCAATTTTTTCCATCCCTCTGTGTAAATAACCCAATATTGGTTCACAATCAATAACATCTTCACCATCTAGAGTAAGAATGAGTCGAAGAACACCGTGCATTGATGGGTGCTGAGGACCCATATTGACTATCATGAGGTCTTTTCTTGTAGCTGGGGCATTCATAGGTTTTTCCTCGATTCATTGAATTGCTTAAAACAAAAATAAGTTCATCAAAATTCAAGATCTAATAAATCGAATAATAAAAAATGATTCTTCAAATTAACGAGTTTGTGACTCCCGAATATCCAACTGATTAATTAATTTTTTATAACGTATTACATTTATCTTTGACAAATAAGACAGTAGTCGTTGGCGTTTTCCCAGAATTTTACGTAAACCTCTTTGAGATAAGTAGTCTTTTCTGTGCAATTTCAAATGTGAAGTAAGTCTTCGTATCTTATTGGTGAAATTGAATACTTGAAATTCAACCGATCCCGGATTTTCTTCTTTTTTTTCTTGTGAAATAACTAGTCTAAATGAATTTTTTACCATAAAACAAAAGCTTTCCTCTCCTCTTTTTTTTTATCTATCTATCTATATCTATTTATCTATATCTATCTAGATAGATATTTTTTTTTGATCAGTAATAATAATAATGACACTATTTTTTAATTTGCTATATATAATAATCTTAATATAGAATTTCTTATTATTAATCAATTCAATTCAATGTTCATGCATTCAGAAAATAAAATTTTTTTTTTAATAAAAAAAATTAAGAAGATTTTGTTTGATTCATTTCTAGATGGAATGGATACATCATTCAATTAGGATCATGCCTCCGAATAGAAGGTAAGGGAAGACAATGCATGTGCGTATTTATTTGTCTTCGCAGACCAGATATGTTACGAGAAAGAGAAGAAATTGAAATATAGATTAACGAATTTTCAATCGCGGATACATATGGATCCTTACCATACTGAAACGGCTGCCATTATTGGTATCAAACCAATATCGATTCATACAAACTAAATCTTCTACGCGAGAATTTGGCCAAAGAAATAATTTTAAATAAATTAGTTTTTTTTTATCTCTATCAAGATATTTCCTTTTAGCAAAAACTTGACAGAAATTATTTACTTTATTCCCATTGTAAAATGCCGTATTTTGATGCATATCACCTCGATTCCCGGAATTGAAACAAATTAGAATTCTCAATTCTCTCCGACGTCTAGAGGATAAAATATTTTCAGGAACAAGCAAATCATAATGATTTTTTTCTTTATTTTCAGTCATCTTTTGATATCTTGTAATGGGTTCATCAAAATTCGTCTTATCAACATAGCTTTTTTCTGGGTATCTTTGATGAAATTGAAATTTGTGCTTACTTTTATGAATTAATGAAACGCCTATGGTTTGATACATAAAAAATTGTCCATTGTTTTTTATAGACAGACGAACTGGTTCGACAACAAATGTTCCGTTATTTTTCATCAATTGTGGAAGGAGTAAATCCTGAATCATCAGAATATCTAGACTTAGATCTCCTTTTTGAATCGAGGAAATAGCAACGTCTTTTAGATTTGTCAGTCTAAGCAAGAGACAATATATTTCGATATTATTCATTATTTTTTCATCTAAACAATTATTCCATTTCAATTGAAAACGCAAATACCTTCTTAGTAAGAAATTTAGTTCTTCTATATTGTTCTTGTATTTTATTTTTTGTGATGGTGGTCTAAAAATATCTATTTTTTTCTTTCTGGTGATACTTTTATTTTCATTATCATTTTTTTTTACATTAAAATTGAAAAAAAGGAATTTGATTGGTATGATCCATGGTTTACTTGTATATGTTTTATAAAATTTTACAAATTTGGAGAAGAACCAAAGTTCCAGATTCGATATGGAACGATTTAGTATTTCTACATTCATTCCCATCCAATCAAAAAAGTTTTTTTTTTGATTGGACGGGTTGATTTCTTGGTGAATCATAAGATAATAATCGGTATCAATCCAAGCCTCAATATCCATCTTATTTCTAAGATCAAAATTCAGAAGTCTCCAATCAAAATACTGTCTATCCAGGTTTTTTTCCATATCTATAATACCATCTTCTCCTATATAATTCTTGATAGGGATATCATCTTCCATATCAAATAATTTTCGTTTACGCGCGCTGTAATTATAAGAAAATGTTTTGTCATTATTGGCTTGTAATGGTGATCTATATCGAGAAAGAGATAAGTCTTTCTTATCTGCATAATTAAGAGATTTATATGATAAAAGATTTGTTTTTTCATTTTTTTTTTTCGATTTGTTAATAAGTTTACTTCTTGTTTTTTGTAAAGAATTAATTGGTTTTTTTCATATGAATCACATTTGCTTAAATCGTTTTTTTTTTTTTGATCCATACGACATTCATTGATTCTATTTCCCCATTTTTGTGATACTAATATAGACCATCTACTCTGAGATAAATCATATTGATAATGACTCCTTAACCAATTTTTCCATTGATTCATTACAGAATTGTGAGTCTTCTTATGTTTTAATTTGGACTGGCACATTTCTTGTATCCCCCCAAAATACTCCTTTATTTCATTGTTAAGAAAAAGAGATGTTCCAGGATATTGAAAAACAGATCTTAACTTATATTTAGATAAGTCAATAACTTGGATTTGTGATAATTTGTAAAATACATATGCTTGTGAGAAAGAGGGTACATCACAAAAAATCTGTGAATTACCAATATTATAAATTGATTTTTTTATAATCGAAATAAATTGAATTATCTTTTTATTTGTTTTATCAATTCTCTTTTCATTTGCTTCATTATGGTAAGTGTATTTATTAATAATTTTTTTTGTTGATTCAACAAAAAGTTGGACATTCATGCTAGGAATATTAATGATACATAGAAAGATATCGATAGATATCCTTTCAATGAAAAATTGAAAAACAAAATATGATTTGTGGATTGATCGAATATTTCTTCTTTTTAATATCGACCAAATAGTTTGGGGGGATTCGAATCTTTTTCTTTTATCATCAGAACGTGTTTTGTTAAAACTAATATTTATCTCTGATTTTTCTTATTTTTTGTAATTTTTTCTATTTGCTTTATGATTGTCTTTGTTCGATCATTCAGATCTTTTATTTTTTTTTCTGTCAATGAAAAATTTGTCCAATTAATAGATTGAATTAGAATGGACGATTCGTAGCTCATTCGATTACTATTACTGATTATTGAATCTTTTTGAGTTTCACTCACTTCATAGATTTCTCTCAATTCAAATAAAGTAATTTGGTTTCTTTTTGATAATTTTTTTCTTATTTCTTTTAGAATTTTTTCTTTTCTAAATAGAATCCTTTTCATGATCCATTTTACTCTTTCTTTTGAAACATTTAGAATTTTTTTTTTTTTTCGGTTAAAAATTTTGAAATAGAAAAAAAAAACAATTCCAATTTTTAATTCTTTTTTTTAGTTCTTTAAAAATAGGATCAAAAAAAAATGAAAAGTCAAATGAGATAGGAGAACCAAAAGGCAATTCAACTTCCATTCCCCAAGTGCTTAAAAAGCAGAAATTTACTTCTTTTTTTTGTTTTTGCGCTTTTTTTTTCGTTTTCGTTGGATCCTTTTCTTTTTTGGGGAATCGTAGCTTCGATCTGTGCCAAGGTTTCAGACGAAAAGGAAATAGTATCTTTATCTGAATACCTTCCGAGAGCCAGTTTTTTGGAAATTCTGTTTCTGATAATGGAACGCCATCATAAGTACATTTAATATGTATTTCTCTATTCAAATTTTTTAAATCCTGCGACCATTCGGGAATTTGAAAGAATAGCATACGAAGAATATTTTTAGTTATTATCAATAAAGGAAATATAATATATTTTCTAAGAATCGTGTGGGTTAATAATAAAATACCTCTTACTCCTTGAGCAAATACAATGCTATCCCAGGTTTCTGCTATTTCCATACGCTTTTCTTCATCTTGGTCGTATTCTTTTCTTTTTTGCTCCTCTTCCCTCTGCCTTTTTTCTGTCTCGTCTTCCGCATAGTCCGAAATTTTTAATTCTCTGTTTTTCCACATCCCTTTTTTAAAATTAAAAAAGATTTTCATTGGCTTCAAAATAGTAAAAGAAAACCAAGAGTATTTCTTTAATTTGTCCGAAAAAAGAGGAGAATGCGCGTTTGCTTGAAAGAGTTTCCAAATAACTGTTTTACGTCTTTGAGCGCGTATAGCTCCTATTATTATGTCTCGACGAAAATCCGATTGTTGTATATAACGTATTAAAGCTAATTCCTCTTATCGGTAGAAGTATTGTCATTCTTTGAGTTCTTATTGATAAAAATCAATATACGTTTGGATTTTCTTGAACGAATTTGATAATCCTCGGTTTCATTTTCTTTGTTTTTTTTCTTTTCTTCCTCTTCTTTTTCTCCTTCGATTTGTTCCAACTCGTCAATAAATTTGTATGACGATGGAGAAACTGTTTTTCTGATTTCTTTTATCCCAATCGATTTTTTTCTATTTACAATAGTTTTATCGTTCGGATCAGTTATAACTGCGTCAAATAATAATTTCATTTTTTTTTTTTCATCTTCTGAAGTAATTCTTATTTGTTCATGTTTTGGAAATGAAAAAAGTCGCTTAAAATTAAAACTTGATACTGATTTTCCTTTTCCAGAAAATTGACTGATTAAGTTCAAAATAGAACTAATTTCAGTTGAGAATGATTTTCTATCAAACATATCCATTTTCTGTTCAAGTTCTGAATAAATAATATGAAAAAGGATACCATGAATCTTATTTATCCAAATGTCATTTTTTGTGTAAGTTTTCTTTTTGATTAAGAGCGAAAAACTGTTTTTGATTCGTCCGCGATAGGGTCCGTTCAAGAAAGGGTCATATATTTTAGGTAAGTGTTTTTTTTTAGTCTCATCATTACCCAATCGAATCCTTTTTTCGATTACATCCATAGTAAGAAATTTCTTATCTAGAGCTTTTGCACTATTAAAAAATTTCTTGCTTAGGCTCTTTCTTTTTTTTTCATTAGTGGAACTCCAATAATTATTAAATTCATCAGAGAGTTTTTCTGTTGTCAAGAGAGACATTTTTCTTTGCATCATTTCAACAACTGTTGACAAACTAGGTGGGTACGTAAAAGATATTTTTTCTTTTCCATCACTTTTACATGGATAAAAAAAATATTGTGACATTTCATTTTTTATAGTATTTTCAAATCCATTCTTTTTGATATATCGAATGGGACAATTCCATAGTTTCGAATTGAAAAGAATATTTATAAGAGGTTTTTCGAATTGGAAGATGTCTTTTTCCTCTGTTTCATCGATTTTGTACGAATCCTCTCCCCCTTGCGAAAAAATAGAAGCAAAAATCTCTTCTTCAATGGATCTCTTTTTTTCTTGTTTAGTTACCTTTATTTTGGATCCATCTATTTGTTTTTGAATTTGATTCCTTTCTGAAGTTGTTTTTAGTTTCTTACTCAAAAGGGGTGGCGGTGTTTTTCCTAAACAGTATAGACAAGAAATAAAAAAAAAAATAATAAAGATTTGAGACATAGAATTTCTCAATTCGAACATAATGTATTTACTCAATCTAATTCTAATAAGGCTATTCGATTTTTTAGATTTAATAGAATAATTTTCCTGTATCCATACTAATACCAAACTAATCCATTTCATAATCAAAATCTGACCAATTAACCAACTAACAAAACTACTTGTTAGGAATAAAATTTGTTTGTTGCCGAGAAA